ATGCAACGATGATTTTTTTCCACTAACCATAAAGATATTGGTACACTATATTTTATTTTCGGAGCTTGGGCAGGAATAGTAGGGACCTCACTAAGATTAATTATTCGTGCTGAACTTGGTCAACCTGGAACCTTAATTGGTAACGACCAAATTTATAATGTAGTAGTGACAGCCCATGCTTTTGTAATAATTTTTTTTATAGTTATACCTATTATAATTGGAGGATTTGGTAATTGATTAGTACCTTTAATATTAGGAGCTCCAGATATAGCCTTCCCTCGGATAAATAATATAAGATTTTGATTACTTCCCCCCTCACTCACTCTTCTTCTTATAAGAGGAATAGTCGAAAGAGGAGTAGGAACAGGATGAACTGTTTATCCTCCACTAGCTGCCGCTATTGCTCACGCTGGTGCCTCAGTAGATATAGGAATTTTTTCTCTTCATTTAGCAGGTGTATCTTCAATTTTAGGAGCAGTAAATTTTATAACCACCGTTATTAATATACGATCTTTTGGAATGACCATAGACCAAATACCTCTATTTGTTTGAGCAGTATTTATTACTGCTATTCTCCTTTTGTTATCCTTACCAGTTCTAGCAGGTGCTATTACTATACTTCTTACTGACCGTAATTTAAATACTTCTTTCTTTGATCCAGCTGGAGGAGGTGACCCTGTTCTTTATCAACATTTGTTCTGGTTCTTTGGTCATCCAGAAGTTTACATTCTTATTCTTCCTGCTTTCGGGATAATTTCACATATTGTAAGACAAGAATCCGGTAAAAAAGAATCCTTTGGTACTTTAGGAATAATTTATGCTATATTAGCTATTGGTGTTCTAGGATTTGTTGTCTGAGCTCACCATATATTCACCGTAGGTATAGACGTTGATACACGAGCTTACTTCACTTCAGCCACTATAATTATTGCAGTCCCTACAGGTATTAAAATTTTCAGATGATTAAGTACATTACATGGTACACAAATCTCATATAGACCTTCCTTACTATGGGCTTTAGGATTTATTTTTTTATTTACAGTAGGAGGTTTAACAGGAGTCGTTTTAGCAAACTCCTCTATTGATATTATTCTTCACGACACCTATTATGTAGTAGCTCATTTCCACTACGTTTTATCAATAGGAGCTGTATTTGGAATTTTCGCCGGAATTGCTCACTGGTTTTCCTTATTTACAGGTCTTTCCCTAAATCCTAAATGACTAAAAATTCACTTCTTCGTTATATTTATTGGAGTTAATACCACCTTTTTCCCTCAACATTTTCTAGGGCTAAATGGTATACCTCGTCGTTACTCTGATTATCCAGACGCCTATACGACATGAAATATTGTATCTTCTATAGGATCTATAATTTCTTTCATTGCAGCTTTAGGATTTATAGTTATTGTCTGAGAAGCTTTAACTTCCGCTCGCCCTGTCTTATTCTCTCCTTTCTTACCTTCTTCAATTGAGTGACACCATAGTTATCCTCCCGCTGACCACTCCTATATGGAAATCCCATTAATTACTAACTTCTAAAATGACAGATAGATGTGTAGGATTTAAGCTCCTATAAGGAAGATATTAATCTTCTTTTAGAAATTTATTAATGGCAACATGAACTCACTTAGGCTTCCAAGATGGAGCATCTCCACTTATAGAACAATTAATTTTTTTTCATGATCACATTATATTAATTTTAATTTTAATCATCACATTTGTAGGATATATATTATCAACAGTTCTAATAAACTCTTTTATTAACCGTTATATACTAGAGCATCAAACCATTGAAATAATCTGAACTTCCGTTCCTGCTATTATCCTTATCTTCATTGCTCTCCCTTCTCTTCGGCTACTTTACTTATTAGATGAAGTAAATAGTCCTACTATAACTCTAAAAACCATTGGTCATCAATGATATTGAAGATATGAATATTCAGACTTTCTTCACCTAGAATTTGACTCATATATAATTCCCTCTAATGAATTAGAAAATTCAGGCTTTCGACTTCTAGATGTTGATAATCGAACTGTTTTACCTATAAATGCTCAAATTCGAATTATCATTACTGCTGCTGACGTTATTCACTCCTGAACTATTCCTGCTTTAGGAGTTAAAGCTGATGCTATTCCAGGCCGACTAAATCAAGCAAGATTCTTAATCAACCGTCCTGGGTTATTTTTCGGACAGTGTTCAGAAATTTGTGGTGCTAACCATAGATTTATACCAATTGTTATTGAAAGTGTCTCCACAAACGCTTTCCTTAATTGAATTTCATCTGCTTCAGACTCACCCGATGACTGAAAGTAAGTATAGGTCTTTTAAACCTATCATAGTATAGCGCCTACTTCTGGTGAAGAAATTAGTTAATTAATAATACTAACTTGTCATGTTAGAGTAATCTTCAAGATATTTCTTAATGCCTCAGATAGCTCCACTATTATGACTTTATCTATATTTTTTCTTTTTGTTAAGATTATTGTTAATTTTAATTCTGAATTTTTATATTAAACCATTTGAAATTATATCCCCTTTATTATCTTCAAAATATACTACTCAAAAAACTTGAAAATTATAGCTAACTTATTTTCAATTTTTGAACCTTCCTCAAGAATTTTTAATCTTTCAATCAACTGAATATCAACACTTTTAGGACTTATATTTATTCCTTATTTATATTGGGCATCTCCTTCCCGATGATCTTTATTATGAAGTAAAATTATCCAAACTCTTCATAAAGAATTTAAAGCTCTCTTAACTCCTGCACATGTAGGTACCTCAATATTATTCGTTAGACTATTTAGACTTATTGTATTCAATAATTTTTTAGGACTTCTACCTTATGTATTTACTAGTTCTAGACATATAGTAATAACTTTATCCCTATCCCTTCCCCTTTGAGTAACATTAATATGTTTTGGTTGATTAAACCACACTCAACATATATTTGCTCATTTAGTTCCTCAAGGAACTCCCTTTATTCTTATACCATTTATAGTACTTATTGAAACTATTAGAAATGTTATTCGACCGGGGACGTTAGCAGTGCGACTAGCAGCAAATATAATTGCAGGTCATTTACTTTTAACCCTCCTTGGTAATACTGGTCCTTCTCTATCTTTATCAATCTTATCAATTTTAATTTTTTCTCAAATCTTATTATTAATTTTAGAATCTGCCGTAGCAATTATTCAATCTTATGTCTTTGCAGTATTAAGAACACTCTATACTAGAGAAATTAACTAATGTCATCCATACATGGTCATCATCCTTACCATTTAGTAGATATAAGACCCTGACCTCTAACGGGTTCTATTAGTGCTATAATATTAACTACTGGTTTAATCAAATGATTTCATCAATATAACATTAATCTCCTTATACTTAGAATTTTGGTAACTATTTTAACAATAATTCAATGATGGCGAGATGTTACACGTGAAGGTACCTATCAAGGTCTTCACACTTCTGTAGTAACTACAGGTTTACGTTGAGGGATAATTTTATTTATTTTATCAGAAGTATTATTTTTTTTCTCATTTTTCTGAGCATTTTTTCACAGAAGACTATCTCCTACTATTGAAATTGGAATATATTGGCCTCCTTTAGGAATTCAACCTTTTAATCCATTTCAAATTCCTTTACTTAATACAACTATTCTCTTATCTTCTGGAGCCACCGTTACATGAGCTCATCATGCAATTATAGAATCTAATCATACTCAAGCTATCCATAGCCTAGGATTAACAATTATCCTTGGAGTATATTTTACCATACTTCAAGCATATGAATATTTAGAAGCCTCATTTACTATTGCAGACTCAGTTTTTGGTTCTACTTTTTTTGTAGCAACTGGTTTCCATGGTCTTCATGTTATTATTGGAACTTCATTTTTATTTATTTGTTTTATTCGTTTATTTAACTGTCATTTTTCTTCTTTTCACCATGTAGGATTTGAAGCTGCTGCTTGATATTGACATTTTGTAGATGTTGTATGATTATTCCTTTATGTATTCATTTACTGATGAGGAGGCTAATTTTCTTAGTATAATAGTACATTTGACTTCCAATCAAAAAGTCTAGATTTTCTAGAGAAAATAATTTTAATTTTACTATCAATCTCTATCCTTACACTCCTTATTGCCTCAGTCGTAATAATTTTAGCTTCAATTTTATCAAAAAAAACAATCTTAGACCGTGAAAAAAATTCTCCTTATGAATGTGGATTTGACCCTAAAGGATCAGCTCGATTACCTTTTTCTCTTCGATTTTTCCTTATTGCCGTAATCTTTCTCATTTTTGATGTAGAAATTACTCTTTTACTTCCAATTGCCTCTATTATCCCAATAACAAATATTTTCTCTTACTTAATTACTACTTCTTTATTTTTAAGTATTCTTTTATTAGGATTATATTATGAATGAAAACAAGGAGCTTTAGATTGATCTTCATAATTAGACTATAGTCAATATATGATATATGAGTTGCATTCATAAGGAGTTCTTCAGAACTAGTTTAATAATTAGAAAGCGAATAATTGCATTTAGTTTCGACCTAAACCTTGGCTTTTAAGCCTCTAATTATTTGTTAGAAGCCAAAAAGAGGCTTATCATTGTTAATGATATTATTGAAATATATTTCCTAACAAGTTATAGGAGCATGAGGTCAAAAATGAAACTTCTAATTTTATTTTAAGCGGTTAAACTCCGTTTATGTTCCTTAGTTTTCATAGTGTAAATTAACATATTATATTTTCATTATAAAGCTGAATTTTTATTCTGAAAACTTTTACTCAAAATAGAATCTATATCTTAAACACCACAAGTTCACATTTTTTTTAAACTATTTGAGTTATTTACAGATTATTTAACCTCTTTTGCAGCTTCAATGCAATATTCTACTTATAAATTATGTAAATTAAATAATCACAAATATAATAACAATAATTATAATTAAAAATATTTTTATAAATACTTTCACTCTATTTATTTGGAATTTATTTAATACTATAAACAACTTTGAAAAAAAGTAAAATCCTCCTTGACCTCCAAAATGTTCATACCATCCTTTATCTCCTATTTTTTGTAATATTCCTCCAGTAATAAGGCTAATTTCTCTAGTTTTCAAAGAACTCAAATACGGTATAAATCATATAGACCCTGCTAAAACAATAAATTTATAATTATTTAAACTTATCAATTTATAAACTCTTCTTGTTATATTGAATATATATCCAATTAAAGCTCCTATAATTCTAATGTTTATTACAAGTATTTTTATAAAACCTCTAAGACAAATTATTGAAGGATCAGGGAATACAAGCCAAGAAAGAAAAGCACCACCTAAAATTGCCCCTAATCCTAACATTCTTATTGAATTAACCATAACACTATCTTCATCATTTACATTATTTGATGAGCTTAAATTAAAATCTCCTCTAAGTCTATAGTAAATTAACCGAGCAGTATATATTACAGTCAATCTAGTTGCTAAAATAAAGAGGATTAAAGCAATAAAATTAACTCAACTTATAAAAGCTACTTCTAAAATTAAATCCTTTGAATAAAATCCTGCTAAAAAAGGAAACCCACATAAAGCTAGGTTAGCAATTGTTATATAAGAAACTCTTAAAGGTATAAAAGATACTAACCTTCCTATAAATCGAATATCCTGATAATCTCTTACACTATGGATAATCACACCTGCACATATAAAAAGTAAAGCTTTAAATAAAGCATGACTTAATAAATGAAAAAATGCCAAATCAGGGAACCCTAAAGCAAGAATCCTAAGTATAACTCCTAGCTGCCTTAAAGTGGACAAAGCAATAATTTTTTTTAAATCATACTCAAAATTTGCTCCTAGACCTGCTATAAATATTGTTAAACAAGAAATAATTAAAAGACCTCTTTGAACTTTAGTCCCTTCTAACGCAGAACTAAATCGAATTATTAAATAAACACCAGCTGTAACCAAAGTAGAAGAATGAACTAATGCAGATACCGGGGTAGGAGCTGCTATAGCAGCTGGAAGCCAAGCAGAAAAAGGGATTTGAGCTCTTTTAGTTATTGCAGCTAAGACTACAAACCATTTAAAAAAATTTCATCCCTCTATATAACCTCCATAAATAAAGAAATTTCATCCTCCTAATGTTCTTATTAAACCAATACTTATTAAGATAGCTACATCTCCCACTCGATTAGAAAGAACGGTTAATATCCCAGCATTAGCAGACTTCTCATTTTGATAATAAATGACTAATGCATAAGAAACTAACCCTAACCCATCTCAGCCTAGCAAAATCCTAATTAAATTTGGTCTTATTACTATAAATATTATAGAAGCTACAAAAGCAAGAACAAGATATATAAATCGATTAAATCTTTTATCTCCTATTATATATCTTCCTCTATAATAAAGGACCCTCCTAGAAATCAGGAATACAAACCCCAAAAATAATAATCTAATCCAATCTAAAACTAAAGTAAAAATAATCCTAGATGAATTTAAGTTCATTAACTCTCATTCAATTACATCTATTACACCTTTATTTAACTTAAAAACAGCCCTTCTTACACAACATACTGAACCTAATCCTAACCTTAGTATACTTACTTCATGTATTAAAAATTTCCAAATCATTCTTTAATTTATTTCCCCAAAGTATTAAACCTTTTTAATTAAAGATTAAATTAAAAGAATCCTAGAATTTAGAACTAAAATATTTAAAGGAAACCAATGTAAAAACAGAACTAAATATTCTCGGACTTTACCAGAACAACATGAAAACAAAGAATTATAAAATAAACCATGTTGACTTAAACTATATATATATAAAGTGTAAGCTGCTCTAAAAAAGGACAATAATCTTAACCCAATAATTCCAACCTTCCTTCATCTAACAATTCTTACAATTAGCCTAATTTCACCCAGTAAATTTAAAGAAGGAGGACTTGCTATATTTCTCACCCTTAATAAAAATCACCATAAACCTATTCTAGGTATAAATGATAATAAGCCTTTACCCACCACTAAACTACGTCTCCTAATACGCTCATAAACAATATTTGCTAAACAGAATAAACCAGAAGAACATAAACCATGTCCTACTATTACAATTACCCCTCCCCTTAATCCTCATATTCTTAGATTTATTAATCCACATAATACCAAACTTATATGAGCAACTGAAGAGTAAGCAATTAAAGATTTTATATCTACTTGTCGTAAACATATAAATCTAATATAAGCTCCTCCGACTAAACCTAATCTCATCCACAATCAACAAAATATTCCCCTCATCGGTTGGAAGATTACTAAAATTCGGATTAACCCATAACCTCCTAACTTCAATAAAACTCCAGCTAAAATTATTGAACCTGCTACAGGAGCTTCAACATGAGCTTTTGGAAGTCATAAATGAAATATATATATAGGTAATTTTACTAAAAAAGCTCAAACCCTACAAAAATATCAAATTAAATTTTCATTAATTAAATGAGATTCCGGTTCTATAATTATAATAGTCAATCTCCCTCTCCTTTGAAAAAGAAAAAGTAGAGAACCTAATAAAGGTAAAGAAAAAGCTAATGTATAAAAAAGTATATACACTCCCGCTTGGATACGTTCAGGCTGATACCCTCATCCTAAAATTAAGATCAAAGTTGGAATTAATCTTATTTCAAACCTAATATAAAATAATAAATAATCTGTAGAAGAAAATGTAACCACAAGAGAAAAGAGTAATAATAAATTTACAATAATAAATCTTCTATTAAAATTTATTAAATTCTTAACCTTCTGACTAGACAAAATTACTAAAGATATAATTCAAAATCTTAAAAAGATTATAATATAAGTAATGTAATCTATTCCCAATATAAACCCTAACTCGCGAATTCAAAAATCATAACAGCATCTCCTCCTTACAATAAACCTTATATAAAAAAGTCCCAGTAATACTACACTTCAATCTTTATTAAATTTCATCAATATAACTAAAGGTAAAATAAACTTTAACATTCTAATAAATTTAATCTTATAAACCGATCATTCCCATGACTACGGACCATATGAACTAATAATGATAAACCTAAAGCACCCTCACATGCAGCAAGAGTTAGAAAAAATAAAGAAAAATAAATTTCCCTTCCTACTTCAGTTATTTGTCTCCTTAATAATCAAAAAACCCCTAATATTATAAATTCTAATCTTAATAAAGAATTGAGTAAATGTTTATAATATCTAATAAAACTTCAAAGACCACAGAAAACCATAAAAAGTGCACCAAATATATTAATAATTCTAAAACTCATCATTAGTTTTAATAGTTTAAAAGAAAACTTTGGTCTTGTAAACCAAAAATGAAATTATATTTCTTGAAACTTCAGAGAAAAAATACTTTTTATCTTTAATTCCCAAAACTAATATTTTTTTTAAACTATTCTCTGAAATGACTTTATTAACTATCCCTGTGATTTTAACTCTTTCATTTCTTTTTACTCGTCTTACTCATCCCCTCTCTCTAGGAATTACTTTACTTTTACAAACTATTTTTATATCTTTAACAGTAGGGATTTCTACTTATTCGTTCTGATTCTCTTATATTTTATTCATAATTTTTTTAGGAGGAATATTAGTTCTTTTTATTTATGTAGCTTCTTTAGCATCAAACGAAATTTTTTCATTTTCACTAATAACCTTTCTTACATATACAGGTATTGTAATTTCTTTTTCTTTACTCTCACTACTTCTTGACCCTCTTTTTATTTCTACTTCTTCATCCCTCCCTTCTTCTTCTATTAACAGTTATTTATCTACTCCTTTAATTGTAAGATGAATTTATAATTCTCCATCTATAAGATTTACTTTATTTATTATTACTTACCTCTTAATCACCTTAATTGTAGTAGTAAAAATTGTTAACCTCTTTAAAGGACCTTTACGATTATCAAACTAATGACATCCCCTATACGCAAGCTTCACCCATTATTTAAAATTGCTAACAACGCCCTAGTAGATATACCTCTCCCAAGAAATATTTCAACTTTCTGAAACTTCGGCTCTCTTCTAGGTCTTTGCTTGGTAATTCAAATTGCTACTGGATTATTTTTAGCTATACATTATACAGCTCATATTGACTTAGCCTTTTCAAGAGTAGCTCATATTTGTCGAGATGTAAATTATGGATGACTTTTACGTACAATACACGCTAATGGAGCTTCATTTTTTTTTATTTGTTTATATGTTCATATTGGACGAGGGATTTTTTATGGATCTTACATAACTTTCCATGCTTGAATAGTAGGAGTAATTATTTTATTTATAACTATAGCAACAGCTTTTTTGGGTTACGTTCTTCCATGAGGACAAATATCTTTTTGAGGAGCTACAGTTATTACTAATCTTTTTTCAGCCATTCCTTATCTCGGAACAGACCTCGTTCAATGAATTTGAGGAGGATTCTCTGTAGACAACGCTACCCTTACCCGATTTTTTACATTCCATTTTGTTTTACCATTTATTATTGCAGCAGCCTCTTTAGTTCATATTCTGTTCCTTCATCAATCTGGAGCCAATAATCCCTTAGGGATTTCTACTCAACTTGATAAGGTACCTTTTCATCCATATTTTACCTTTAAAGATATCGTTGGATTTGTAGTTATATTTTCGATTCTTCTTTTTATTTCCCTCTTCTATCCTTATATATTAGGAGACCCGGATAATTTTATTCCTGCCAATCCTTTAGTTACTCCCGCTCATATTCAACCAGAATGATACTTTTTATTTGCTTACGCCATCCTACGATCTATTCCTAATAAATTAGGAGGAGTAATTGCCTTAGTAATTTCAGTTGCTATTTTATTTATTCTTCCATTTACCCATGTATCTCAATTTCGAAGACTCACTTTTTATCCCTTGAATCAAATCATATTTTGATTATTTATTTCTATTTTAATCCTTTTAACCTGAATTGGAGCCCGACCTGTAGAAGATCCTTATATCTTAACCGGCCAAATTTTAACAATTCTATATTTTTCCTTTTTCATTTTTAACCCACTTTTACTCTTAAGATGAGATAAACTATTAAAGTGATTATTTAGTTTATAAAAAATAAATGTTTTGAAAACATTAGAAAAGAATTTATCTTAATAATCGTCAATATATTAATTTAATTACATATTAACATATTACAAAATATAATATTTTTAACCCAACAAAAAATATTAAATAATTAATAGAAATGGGTAAAAACCTTTTCCAAGCTAAATATATTAATTTATCATATCGAAGACGTGGTAAAGTTCCCCGCACTCAAACAAAAACAAAAGCAATTATTACAGACTTTAAATAAAACATTAATCTACATGGTCTCCTACCTAAGAAAATAATAGTAAATAATACTCTTATAAATAAAATTCTAGCATATTCAGCTATAAAAATTAAAGCAAACCCTCCACTTCTATATTCAGTATTAAACCCAGATACTAACTCAGACTCTCCTTCTGCAAAATCAAAAGGAGTTCGATTGGTTTCAGCTAAACAAGACCTGAATCAAATTAACCCTAAAGGAACTGAAATAACTAAAAATCATAAACTCCTCTGATACTTAGTAAATAATTCTAACCTAAACCCCCCAACTAAGACAACGAATGATAATAAAATTAAAGCCAATCTTACTTCGTAAGAAATAGTTTGAGCCACTGCTCGCAGTCTCCCAAGAAGAGAATATTTACAATTAGAAGCTCACCCAGCAATCATAGTTCTATACACTCCTATCCTTAAACAACAAAAAAAAAACAAAATCCTTATATTGAATCTAATTAACCCAATTTCATAAGGTACTCTAACCCATACTATTAAAGAAATAAATAAACTAAATACAGGAGACAAATAATAAGCCAAAAAATTAGATATAATTGGTATGGTTTGCTCTTTAGTAAATAACTTTACAGCATCTGAAAATGGTTGTAATATTCCTATATACCCAACTTTATTTGGACCTTTACGAATTTGAATATAACCTAAAATCTTTCGTTCAAGTAATGTTACAAAAGCTACTCCAACTAATACACAAATAATTAAAACTAAATAATTAATAATTTCAATAAACGTTATCACAAAATAATTAGCTACAATTATCATACTATTTATAGAACTCTCTCTATTTAACTAGATCCTAAATCTAGAGCATATAATCTGCCAAAATAGTATTTCATTTAACCAAACTATTTAAATTTACTTAATCCTTTCGTACTAAAGTAATTTTTTACTTATCAAGAGATAGAAACCGACCTGGCTCACGCCGGTCTGAACTCAAATCATGTAAAAATTTAAAGGTCGAACAGACCCTCTTTTATAACGACTACATTATATAGATATTTTAATTCAACATCGAGGTCGCAATCTTCTTTTTCGATATGAACTCTCAAAAGAAATAACGCTGTTACCCCTAAAGTAACTTAGTCTTTCAATCTTTATAAAGGATCATAAATTTAAACTCTTTTATATAGAATTTTTTTTAAGCAGTTAACTATAATTATGCTCACATCACCCCAACAAAATAAAATAATTAAACTTAACTTTTATTATTTAACTTAGATAAATTTAATTTATTTATAAAGCTTTATAGGGTCTTATCGTCCCCTTGAATTATTTAAGCCTTTTCACTTAAATGTAAACTTCAAAATTCATTATAAAGACAGTTTTTCCTTTGTCCAACCATTCATACCAGATTCCAATTAAACCTCTAATGATTATGCTACCTTTGCACGGTCAATATACCGCGGCCCTTAAATAATTTTATCAGTGAGCAGGCTAGACTGCCTATATCTTCAAGCAGACATGTTTTTGATAAACAGGCAAGGAATTTTTTTGCCGAGTTCCTTTATAATATCTCAAATCTTTTACATAATATTTAATACTACAAATATTTTATGTAACATTACATTTTACTAATAAAATCAAAATACCTAAATAAATAATATTTGTATATATATTTTAATATTAATTAAAGTTAAAATAAATAATTTTTCTCTTTTTCTTAGTTTAAACACTTTAAAATTATAGCTACTTCTAAGCCTAATACAAAATTTTGTATTTTTTTAACTATTATAATTAAAATTTTGAATAAAAAGCTATTCCCTTCTACTCCTGAACTTAAAGCAGTCTAAACCTTTATACTTCAAGCTTGAATTCAATTCATTTATTAAAAAACTAGATATAATAAAACTCGACTAATATTTCATCTTTAATTTTAAATTAAAAATTTTTTTACTACAAAAACTTTTTTTAAAATTAACTGTTATTTATTTCGAGACCTTTAATGATAATTAACCAATTTTAATTTTCCCTAATACACAAGGTACATTATTTTATAATTTCTATTTTAATTTTCTTTTTATTTACTTTTTCCTTCACAGTACTTTTAAACTATCGTTTAAACTATAAATTTCAATAACCTTTACTTTCCTCCTAAAATTGATTTTCTAACTTTTTCTTTATTTTAAACCTTATTAAACAACATTTATAATTAAATAAAGTTTATATCTATTTCTTTAAATCCCAACTCTTTTGGACTTTTTTTATTTAACATTTATTTAACTTAATAGATATTACTTTACTGATGAATACACACCATTCATCTATAATTCAAACTAGATTTACCTTCCAGTAAATCTACTATGTTACGACTTATCTCATCTGTATAATGAGAGCGACGGGCGATATGTACATAACTTAGAGCTTATATCTTTTAAGCTTATTAAACTTAAATTACAATTAAATCCTCCTTCATAATTTCATTCTATTTTTTACTTCGTAATAAATAAATTTTATTGTAACCTATTTTAACTATCTTATTAGCTGCACCTTGATCTAAGTTAATTTATATTTATATAAAATTTAATAATTAATCCTTTAAAAATTATCTGATAATGACGGTATACAAACTTAATAAAGAAAGTAAGATTTCACGTGGTGTATCGATTCAAAAACAGGTTCCTCTAACAAGATTAAGTCACCGCCAAATTCTTCAAATTTAAAGAATATATCTATTAATAATTTAGGTTTACTAATATTTATTAGTATAATAGGGTATCTAATCCTAGTTTAACTCTAATAATTTTTAGCTTCAGTTTTACTTATACACTTATTAAAAGAAATAATCTAATTTCACCTTTTATTCCTTTAATTTCCTTATTAAATTATTTTCTTAACTTTTCCTAAAACATCTTTATTTAACTTTAAAGTCTAACCGCGACTGCTGGCACAATATTTAATCAAATTTTAAGTTACTTCTAAGTCTTATTATCATAAATCACTTAATACTTTTTGCTGAGATTTTATTTTTTATAAGACACCTTTATTTTTTATTTAAGATATTAAACCTTTTACATTATACATACAACAATTCTCATACAATTTAAATCACAGTTATAAAGATAAAAGAAAGAATCAAACTTTCTCCTGAAAAGCTTCATTTAAAAATAATTATATTTATTATTAATTATATTAGAATTTTAAGAAAGAAAAAATAACAATACTTATATGATAATATATGTATATATATCTAGACCTTTTTACAATACTTATAATTAAAGCTCTGTTCTAGAGAGCTATCCGATATCTTTCAACAAGCCTGTAATTAAATCAACAAAAGAAATGAGTATCTCTAAAATTACAATTATACATTGCAACCTTAGTGAGAAAAGTCTATAGTTACCTCACACTTATCTTTACTATAAATGTAATCATGTCCTCCGGGAAAATTCATCCAAAATTCCTCCAATAAATGTCTACAATGGTATTGCTCCTTGCTCTTACTCCGGAGAGCGAGCAAACCATTGTAGACATTTATTACAGTATAATAATTTCATAACTTATAATGAGCTTACAAGTATACCAATGCCCATTAGATTTAATACATGATACTTATAGTTTTGATTACATAACTTAATCATATATGCATTATTGTCTTAATATAAAATTATAATTCTTATCTCAGTATATATATATATCTCTCCAAAATGAACCTAATATTCCAGGTTATTTCTTCATTGTAAGTGAAGCGCTTTATAAACTTTAACTACATTTTGCTTTTATATTTCTAACCTATTATTAATCCACTTCTTCTTTTTTTTTTTTTTTATTATTATTATCAATTATTTTATCATTCATTTAATTTAAGTATATTTATTAATTACAAGTTTATTTACACTTTACACTTTTTTATATTATAATAAATTTATTTATTTATAAGTTTATTTTTATATTTTATATTATTTAATATAGTGCCTGATATTAAAAGGGTAGCTTTGATAGAGCTAATTATGTAAATTTTTACCTATATTATATATAACAGATTTACACTGTTTCCTAAAAGATCAAAACTTTTTATGCATTATACACCAATATACATTTAATTATACTTCTCTTTTAAAAGATAAGCTAAATAAGCTAATGGGTTCATACCCCGTAAATGAAAGTTTAACCTCTCTCTTTTAAATGATCTTTCCTATTTCCTCTTTATTCTTTTTCTTTTTATTACTCTCAGGTGTTATTTTATCCATTTCTTCAACTTCTTGATTTGGAGCTTGAATTGGGTTAGAATTAAACTTAATATCATTTATCCCTCTCATTATTAATAAATCGCTTTACTCTTCCGAAGCCACATTAAAATATTTTTTAATTCAAGCACTTGCATCTACCCTTATTATCCTCTCTAGATGCCTAATAATATTTTCCTACTCCATTATTTCTATAATCATCCTTATGGCTCTCCTTCTTAAATTAGGAGCCGCCCCTTTCCATTTCTGATTTCCTCAAGTAATAGAAGGGTTATCTTGGCTTCAAACAATCATTTTAATAACTATTCAAAAACTAGCTCCTATATTCCTTATCTCTTATTTAACGTTTTCAAATTCAACTACACAAATTATTATTTTATCCGCAATTTTATCATCCTATGTAGGAGCATTAGGAGGATTAAATGTTATAAAATTACGAAAAATTATAGCATTCTCCTCCATCAATCATATATCTTGAATATTAGTAGCTCTTACTATTAATGATATAATATGAATTTTATATTTCTCTTTTTATGCTACAATTTCTTCATCAGTAGTATTTTTTCTTCACTCTCTTCAAACAAATTCAATTTCTAATTTATTAACTCCTAATCACCCAACATTATTTTCAGCTTTTTCAATCCCTCTTAGACTTTTATCTTTAGGAGGATTACCCCCATTTACAGGTTTTATCCCTAAATGAATTATAATTCAAATTATACTAAGAAGAAATATATATTTACCTCTCTTATTTCTTCTTTCCTCGGCCCTTATTACTTTATATTTTTACCTTCGAATATTAATTCCTTATATTCTTATCTTAACCCCTATTTCTTCTTATAATATTAAATCAATCTCGCTTTTCTCATACTCTTTTTTTCTACCTTTTATTATCTTCTTGAATATAATCGGTCTTTTCCTTCCTATTTTGTTTTTTTTATTATAGAATTTTAAGTTATATAAACTAAAAGCCTTCAAAGCTTTAAAAAAAAGTTACTCTTTTAAATTCTAAGTTCTAGTGTCCAGCACATTTTCGAATTTGCAATTCAACGTTATTTATTTTACTATAGAACCTAATAAGAAAGTTACACTTGTTAATAAATTTACAATTTACCGCCTATCCACTCAGCCATCTTATT